TTCACCGAGGAAGCGGAAGCCATTTTGAAAGAAGCTATTCAGGAACAGATGGAACGCTTTCTACTTCAGGAACAAGCATAAAAAATGGATCACTCTTATATCTTTTATATTTTTCAAAATTTTAAACGAAAAAAAAGGTGATTTTTTTTTAGATATTATTTTAATTTTAGAATATTTTAATATTAAATAATTTCATATATTAAATAAAATATAAGTATCTCGGATTCAATGAAAATTATTCAAAAAATATTTCTTGACATAGAAATATAGAAATCAAAAAAATATATATTATATATTTATATATATGGAAAAAAATTGCGTCCAATAGGATTTGAACCTATACCAAAGGTTTAGAAGACCTATGTCCTATCCATTAGACAATGGACGCCTTTCATTCCTATTTGTTTTCGTATTTTTTACTTAGAATCTCTTGTTCGTAAAAAAAAATAAATAGCGGATTGTATGTGAGCAAATTTCGGCAATTACGTATTCAATTCAATGATAGATTAAGATGAAATTATGAATTGAATTTTTAAAATAATAAAAAGAGAAAGCGGGTAGCGGGAATCGAACCCGCATCGTTAGCTTGGAAGGCTAGGGGTTATAGTCGACGTCGATTCATCATTTTTAACGTCTCTAATTCAAAACCGAACATGAAACTTTTATTTCATTCGGCTCCTTTATGGTAGATGGATAATTTCCCCGATTTAAGACGTAACTGAAAAAAAATTGACCCATAACATCTATGTCAGCCTTTACTGTCTGAATACATTTTAAACTACTCGCTTTCTAGATGATCCCTCTAGAAGAGGAGGATTATAACACTCTTTCTAGTTACTTCGTTCTCTATTTCTATTTGAACGAATCCTGAGGAAAAGAATTTTCTTTCCACCGAGCTAAACAATATATCGATGTCTCTAGTAAACCAAAGCCATCGTTTAATAGCTATTTTGCTTCAATCTCCCCTCTATAATCTATAAACAAAAAACAAATCTAAAATTGAAGATTTAGTTACGATTAGAAAAAAGCTTTCTTCATCCATAGATCCTTTTACTCATTCAATTGGAAGTAGTGATCCAAAAAAAAATTATGTTTCGTAATTTTATAATCCAATTTTTCAATTACTAATTGATCCTTGTATAAAATATAAAAAGCACGAGAATGTATATTCTTCCTCGAATCTGTCATTGAGAGGTAAAGAATTAAATCCTTTTAAGAAATAAAGTTTTTTTTCGGAATCGGAATATGAAGAAAACCGAAGGACCCCTTAACTATGTAAGGGGTTATATAGAACGAATCACACTTTTACCACTAAACTATACCCGCTACAATGCGATTATTATCTATAAATGGATCTTTTGTCGAATCGGATGTAATCAACAGACAAGAATTATTTAAAATGAAGTGTTGACGTGTTTTGTTGGGTACTTAATGCGATTAAGAAAAGGGTGCTAAAAAAAAATAATCAAAAATCAGAAATGATACTTGAATTCCCTATCATAGGAATAGAAAGAATCCTCCTTATAATTTTAGATTTCTTATTGTTGTTGCTTCAATAACATTTTTAAATTCAGCTAATTATCTATGATTATGATTCAGTGGAACAAAAAAAGGCCCGGCTAGGTACTGACCCGGCCAGGCCATGGAAAAGCCCTTATCCGACAAAAATAACGAGGTATTCTTTTTTTTTTATCATAAAATAATTTTGCGAGCCCGTACTTTAGAGTTGGAATTGCTGATAAACGTGATATATATATAATTATATAAATTATAGAACTTTTATTTTTATTCGAATTTAATTAGAATTAAATAGAGATATTAATTAGACTAAACTATACTATCTTTTTAAGATATAAGTCGATTTAAATTTTAATAAGGATAAAGAGATAATTTCAATCCTTACTTTATATGTAATGTAACATAGTTATTATCCGTTTTCAATTGGGAGAGATGGCTGAGTGGACTAAAGCGTCGGATTGCTAATCCGTTGTACGAGTTATTCGTACCGAGGGTTCGAATCCCTCTCTTTCCGTTTCCCTGGATCGCTTGATATTTAAGTTATCTTTCGATCAAGTAAAAGTATTATTTGATGCTTATTCTTCACGTCCAGGATTACGTCCTGGATCATTAGATAAGAATCCGAAGATGAAGAGAGAAACAAAGAATATCACTACTGTGTAAACGAAGAGTTTGAGAGTAAGCATTACACAATCTCCAAGATCTTTTTTTTTTTTTTTTTAGAGAATAGATTATCCATTTTTATATCACATATCATATTTTGACACCATGAAAGGAAGTACTTTTAAAATTTTTAGACAGGGTTTTTCTTTAGTAAAATTTGAATTTTATTTTGAAATACCCGCAATACCGAATTGTGGGGTATCCTATATAAGATCTTTGACGAGAAAAGAAAAAGGTCATAATGAAGAAATGGGGTGATTCAAGAATTTCAATGTTTCAACTAAAGGTTCAGACTCTAAGACTTAATTCAAAATTTCATCGAAAACTTACAGCAGCTTGCCAAACAAAGGCTAAAAGAAAAAACAGCAAAGGTATGACCGGCATAAAATCGACAATTGGATTTAAAAAAGAGTAGGCCTCGGGTAATTTGGCCAAGAAAAAACTACTCAAATAAAGGGCAGAGTTAAGACAGATACCGCTAAAAATATTAAGCATAACAAAGATTTTTTTCTTGGAGATAATTGTATTTTGATTGAGTTATTGATATCTTATTGATATAAGGCAAAAAATAATGAAGAAAGTAAAGTAGACCAAAAAATCCTTTCAACCCATTCACCCAATCAAAAGCCTTCAATTCTAAAAAGAGAATATAAGAAATCATACGTTTATACAATACAATATCTTAATTAAATTATATGTAATGATCAATCAAGTCCAGTTTAATTCTATATTATATATATCTACATAGTGCATAGATATGTATTTGCATTGGAATTGACGAAAAACCAACACTCATATTAGTGTTTATTAGTGCAGAATTGAAATTTAAATGGGGCGTGGCCAAGTGGTAAGGCAACGGGTTTTGGTCCCGCTATTCGGAGGTTCGAATCCTTCCGTCCCAGAGCACCCATTATATCATATCCGTAAAACTCTTGCTTTTTTGAACAAGACTCTCTTTAAGATCTTTAATTTTAATTTAAGAGTGGAGTAGTGGCTATACTATGATTCTTGTTTATCATTTTTACTTATCTGATTCAGAGAAGAATATTGTTTTATCAAACTAAATTGCGTTCGAATGAGACAGAGATGTAACTTAATCTACTTAATCTAGTTGTTTTGTTATCTAGGTCAGATAGGAACATAGACCCCACACCACACTAGTTTGAATAAAAAAAGTTGGACAGACTATCATTGTATGCCTGTGCCCATCCCTCTCTGCTAGTCCTATTGAAATGAATTTCGGTACCCTATCCTATATATTTTCGTTTTAATATTTAATTGAAATACATATATCTATGTATCTGTCTGAATCTCATTAACAAACGATCAAGTAAATTACATATGTAACAGATCTGTTTTCTTTGCACCGAGTTTTTTGTCATTTTTTGTTTGGGTCTAAGAGTTCTATAAATTGTTGTAAAATTTGAGGCGAGGGATTATTCATACATTCTATTAAATTCTATTTTTTTGGGGGGTCTAGGAAGGTTACAGAAAACTTATGGAACCTCAAGTCAAATACAATGCATGGTATCATTCTATTTCCGTACCAACGGCCTTTTTTTGTATTTTGTGAAAAAAAACTTATGATCACTTAAATTGGAATCGTCAATTATTGAATATCCGGGATTAAATTACTTGCAGTGACCGTTCTTCCTTTTATTTGCTACCTATGGGATTTTAAAATTAGTGCTGAGACGTTTTCAGAAACTAACTACCCATTCATATCTATTTCTATTATAGATATAGAAGGACAAAAGTACAGATTTCTTATTATTTAGCGATCGCACTAATGACTATTCATGATTCCATAATTGAATCAATTAAATACTAGTTCCAAACTAGAGGAATGTTATGGTAAAACTTCGTTTAAAACGATGTGGTAGAAAGCAACGTGCGACTTGAAGGACATGATCAGCTGTGGATGTAATAATCCACCATTTTATTACGAATAGAAGTGCTCTTGACTCGACATCCTTTGTTCTGCTCGACTAGAACCCATCAGTTTTTTCTTGGGTTGTAATGTAAAAAAGGGGTTATTATAGTTACATGATGGAGCTCGAGTAGAAAGTATTGAGTCATTTCTATTGAGTCATTTCTCAAGGGTAAGGGTCTAGGGTTAGTGTCAATTAATAAGTTTGAACAACTTCGTAAATATAGCTTCTATATAGAAATTGAAAGGATTCCATTTTAGAAAGTTTCAAATCGAAATCTAAAAAAAAAGTCAAATTTGTTGGACTTGGTAAAACTTTTTCAATCAAAAGTGGAACACGCGTGAATCAACCGTTCTGATGATTCTTTGATAGAACGAAATCACAAAAAAGGTATGTTGCTGCCATTTTGATAAGGATTAAGGATCACCGAAGTAATGTCTAAACCCAATGATTCAAACAAAAGATAAAGGATCCTGGAACAAGGAAACACCATTTTTCATTGTCTCAACAACTAAATATGAAGAATAAAACAGATTCTAAACGAGACAAGAAGGGGGCTAGAGACCACTCAAAAAATGAAATAGCTTAGGGATTGTGAGCTATTTGAGCGTTATCCCACTTGAGTTATGAGTACAATTTTTTGTTTTACATTTCTAAATGAAAAAAATTTAAATCTTTAATCATAGTCTAATTGATTTGATGATTTTATGGATCTATTTGACATTCTAATTTTATACATAGACATAATTTTCTCGAGCCGTACGAGGAGAAAACCTCTTATACGTTTCTAGGGGGGGTATTTTAATCTATCCCAATGAGCCGTCTATCGAATCGTTGCAATTGATGTTCGATCCCGAAGAGAGGGGAGAGATCTCCGGAAAGTTGGTTTTTATGATCCGATAAAGAATCAAACTTATTCAAATGTTCCTGCTATTCTATATTTCCTTGAAAAAGGCGCTCAACCTACAGGAACTGTTCATGATATTTCAAAGAAGGCGGAGGTTTTTAAGGAACTTCCCTTTAATCAAACAAAATGAAAATAAAGAGTATAAGCTTTTCTCTACTTCTCTAACTCCGCCTTTTCGTATTGTTCCCATAGAATCCCCTGTTCTAGTGGTATTGGTATATAACGACAAAAAGCGAAGGGGGATATTCCAAAAATAGAGGGACTAGATGAAGAAATTGGATCTCGAAATCTAAAATTATGACATTATCTGCAATCGACTGGTTTTCATTGGAACTCTACTAACAAATAATAATAACCACGGAATCAAACTTGCTTATTCGCTCAACTTATATTGATTGAAGAACTCGGATTTTTTTTTTTACTACTTTTTATTCCTTGATCTACTATCTACACCTTTTTGCATCTATGTAGTGCCAATCCAACAACAGTCCTTATAGTGAATATTTAAATTATTTCCATTTTTGTATTCACATTTATATTGACAACAGTGTATCGAACAAATATAATTTGATCGTGTATAAGTATAAATCTTTTCTTGACATAGGTTCGGTTTTTTATTTTACTTCGTTCAATTGATGGGTTCGTTGAATTCTCTGTGATACAATAATTTTTTATTGGAGTGAAAAAAAAAGAAAGGGAGGTTGATTCACTTGTACATTTATATCTATTCTAAATTATAATTATATGCAAATTTAGTATATTTGCATCTGATCTCTTCATTTTTATATTCAGTTCAGAAGCGATTTAATTTTGAGATTTCTTTTTGTATTCTTAGTTTAAAATAAAATGTTTTGATTGTGTAATGGCACTCAAATTTAGTTATATTTTTTTACTGTATTGACATTTACACATCCTATTGTTTTTAGATTTTTGGGTTGCTAACTCAACGGTAGAGTACTCGGCTTTTAAGTGCGGCTAGTATCGTTTACACATTTGGATGAAGCAAGGGATTCGTCCATACCATCGGTAGAGTTTGTAAGACCACGACTGATCCTGAAAGGGAATGAATGGAAAAAATAGCATGTCGTAGCAATAGATAATTCTGAGAATATTGCATTCTTACCGGATCGGTACAAAGACTTGTTTGAAGGCTTGGATCGGGGCGGAACAAAATGAATTAAAAGTTGGGTCGAGTGAATAAATGGATAGAGCCCTCTGGCTCTAATTATAGGGAAACAAAAAAGCAACCGGCTTCTGTTCTTAACTTTGAATGATTACCCGATCTAATTAGATAGACGTTAAAAATGGATTAGTGCCTGATGCGGGAACGGCTTCTCCTATGCCTATGAGTGGATTATCCTTTTTTTATGAATCCTAACTATGTTGATATTCTCCATTTATGCATTGGAGAGGAATGTGTAAAAGAAGCAGTATATTGATAAAGATAATTCAATTCTTTCCAAAATCAAAAGAGCGATTGGGTTTAAAAAATAAAAGATTTCTAACCATCTTGTTATCCTATAACGAACATAAACCTATTAGATGAAAAAAAAAGAGGATGGAGAGTCCGTTGATGAGCTTACCTGTCTCCGAGGTATATATTATTTTATTATTATACTACGTTTTGACCGTATCGCACTATGTATCATTTGATAATCCAAGAAGTATCTTATGCCTATCTTTGGTTCAAATCTAATTTCAAATGGGGGAATTTCAACGATATTTTGAACTCGATAAATTTTTGAAACAGGACTTACTATATCCGCTTATCTTTCAAGAGTATATTTATGCACTGGCTCATGATCATGTTTTAAATAGATTCATTTTGGTGGACAATTTTGGTTATGATAATAAATCCAGTTCACTAATGGTGAAACGTTTAATTACTCGAATGTCTCAACAGAATCCTTTGCTTATTTCTGCTAATGAGTCAAACCAAAACCTATTGTTGGGGCATAACAAAACTTTAGATTCGCAAATGATATCAGAGGGATTTGCAGTTATTGGGGAAATTCCCTTTTCCCTAAGATTAGTATCTTCCTTAGAAAGGAAAGAAGAAATAGGCAAATCTCAAAATTTACGATCAATTCATTCACTATTTCCGTTTTTAGAAGACAATTTTGTACATTTAAATTATGTGTCAGATATACTAATACCCTACCCCATCCATCTAGAAATCGTTGTTCAAACTCTTCGCTCCTGGTTGAAAGACGCCTCTTTTTTCCATTTATTACGCTTCCTTCTCTATGAGTATCAGAATTGGAATAGTCTTATTATTCCAACTCCAAAGAAATCAAGTTCCATTGTTTCAAAAAAGAATAAAAGATTATTCTTGTTTATATATAATTCTTATGTATGTGAATACGAATCCATCTTCATTTTTCTTTGTAACCAATTTTATCATTTACGATCAACATCTTCTGAAACTCTTTTTGAACACCTTTTTTTCTATGGAAAAAGAAAAGCTCTTGTAGAAGTCGG